TAATGTCTGGGCAACTTGCCCATTTACGGCTTTGAAGGCCATTAGTTTTTTTAACTTAAAACATTTATATAAAAATGTACAATACAGGGAAAATCCCAAAAGCAGAAATTAAAGTCAAAAAACTCAAAAAGTAAAAATTCTTTTTTCTATTTAGTTTGTAAACTCATAAAAGATTTTGAATAAATAATGTAAAGGTCGAAGAACAAATTCGTGTATAGAAATATAGCGTAATAAGTCTAGAAAAAATTAAAACTCTAAGAACAGGGATATTTTTTATTAAAGCCAAGATTGCGGTCAACTTTGGAAAAAAGCCTAACAATGGAGGGAGTCCACCCAAAGATAAAATGTTAATAAAAACTACAAATTTGTTTTTTAAATCCTTAACTAGAGATAACTGTGAAATATAACTTAAAGAAAAATACCAAAAGGATATACATATAATAAATCTAGTTAAAATATAAATCAAAAAATAATTAACTCAAAGGCCTTGATTTATATATATAAGTCTCCCCATTCAACCCAAGTGAGAAATCGAAGAAAAAGCAAGAATTTTTCGAAATGAAGTTTGATTAAATCCAGAAATTGCGCCCGTGATTGCTGAAGCCAAAGAACCAAAAATCAAAATCTTTGGATTAAAAAATATAGACAAAATAATTAAAGGAGAAATTTTTTGTCATGTAAGAAGCACCAAAGAGTTAATTCAATTTAATCCGTCAATAACTTCAGGAAATCAGAAGTGTAGAGGAGCTATACCCAACTTAGTTAAAAGGGCTAGACTAACAATAAAATTAAAACCTTCCGAAATAAAATTACCTCTGTATACAAAAAATACTAGAGATCTAAAAATAAATACAGAGGAAGCAATAGCTTGTACCAAGAAGTATTTAATAGCTGCCTCTCTACTTTTCTTATTGTTTTCTAAATTAATGATCAAAGGAATAAAAGATATTAAATTTACCTCTAAACCCATTCACATACCAAAAAGGGAAGAAGAAGAAATAGAAATAAGAGTCCCCAGGACCAAAAAGAAAGAATAAATAAAAGGGGGAAAGTAAAGATTCATTAAAAAGAAGTGTAACACTATCGTTGGGGTATGAACCCAAAAGCTTGAAATTTAGCTTATCTTTTTAATAACAAAACCTGTAATTTTAAAAATACAGTAACAGTTTTGTTCGTTTACCGTTACGAAAAGTAAAAAGTTAGTTTATTGGGTTAATGGTACCACAATGAACTTACATTGGCCGATCTTATCTATACTCTTCCTCAGTGCGTGTACAGGTGCCCCGATCGATTAAAAAACCTTTTCAAATGTAATAGTCTATTATAATTAAGGAAAACTGCATTTAATAGTTAGTTTATAGGAACAATGCAATTTGAATGCAAAAGAGGAAGTGCAATTCTTCCACTATTAATATAGGAAATTTAACAAAAACGAGATTGACTCGCATGATCTACTCTATCAAAGTAGCCCTTTTATCAGGCATTTTATTTAATAATATGAAAATTTATTTTTTTTTCTATTTTAGGTTTAGTTAAAAATTTGGGTCTTGAAAGAAATATAAACAATATTAATTTAACAAAAAATTAATATTTTTACAAGATTTTTGAAGAATTTTTCTAATTTATATACTAAATAAAAATTAAATAGATTAATATAATTCATAATAATAAAATAAAAGATTTTAAACTTCCCAATCCCAAACTTTGAAGAAACAGTGAAAATTTGGAAATATAAGTACTGATTCCTTGTCCCCCATAAAGCTCTAATCATCCTATATCACCTAAAAAAAGTATTCTTGATCCTTTTTTTAGGGGTTGGTTTACTAGAGGCTGAGAGGATATAAATGGTAAAAATCATATTGAACCAAAAAATCAAACACTAGGAGAAAAATTAGAGATTTTAAAATTATACCCTGAATTTGATATAAAAAAACCAATTAACGCTCCTCTAATACAAACTAGGAGTGTGAGATTTTTTAATCTAGAAGGTAAGATGATAGCTCTTCTTTCCATAAATAGTCAAGAGATTAAAGCTCCAAAAAACACCGAAAAACTTACAAGTCCTGCACAAGATTTAGCTATCACCCCTCATCCATCGCTAATATTTCTAGACCCAGATATAACATAGTCTCGTTGCACAACATAGAAAATTAATCGGAAAGTGTAAGCTACTGTTAAGGCAGTTGAGATAAATAATATAACCACACTTAATAAGTTAACTTCTTCCATCAGTGAAAGCTCCAAAATTAAATCTTTAGGATAGAAGCCAGCTAAGAAAGGCATTCCTGCTAAAGCTAAATTGGAAACAACAAAACAAGAGCTCATAAAAGGTAACGAAATCATAATATTTCCTATTATTCGAATATCCTGTCAACCCTTATAACCATGAATAATACAACCTGCACTTATAAATAAAAGTGCTTTAAAAAGAGCATGTATTAATAGATGGAAAAAAGCTACCTTTACTAGACCAAGAGAAAGTCTATATATTATAAGTCCTAACTGACTCAGAGTTGACAAAGCAATTACTTTTTTAAAATCAAATTCAAAACATGCTCCGAGACCAGCTATAAATATTGTAAGAACAGATATAATCATTAAGAATTCGTTTAACCAAAAATCGTAAACTCAACCTAAACGCACCACTAAGTATACCCCTGCAGTTACAAGAGTAGAAGAATGCACTAAAGATGAAACTGGTGTAGGAGCCGCCATTGCGGCAGGTAGTCAAGCAGAAAAAGGAATTTGGGCACTCTTAGTTAAAGAAGCAGTTACAATCAATAATCTAACCAAAATTAAACTTTCTCTTTGTCCTAGTCAAGAAACAAAACTTCAATCACCATAGTTTAATATTCAAACAATAGCCAATAAAATTAATACGTCCCCTACCCGATTAGATAAAACAGTTAAAGTACCAGCATTAAGAGATTTATAGTTCTGGTAATAGATAACTAAACAGTAAGACACCAAACCTAGCCCATCCCAACCTAATAAAATTCTAATTAAATTAGGACTGAAAATTAATAACCCTATCGAGCCTACAAAACCAGCTAACAGTATAATAAACCGAGCCATATTCGCCTCACCTTCTATATATTCTCCAGAATAGTAAAAGACTCTACCAGAAATAAATAAGACAAAAGATAAGAAGATTAAAGATACCCAATCAAAAAGAAAAACTATATGGATATCACTTCTTCCCCAAGAAAAGATACTTCAACTTAAATAAACTCCCATAGATTTTCCAAATATAAAAATCCTAAGAAAGAATAATAAAAATGAAAAAGAGAAAAAAAAAAGATAAATTAAATTTCAAATTCTTAATAAATGCACTGTCCAAAGTAGAAATCTACATCCTAGATGCCACAAATCTAAATTTTTTTTAAACTATTCGAACAAAAAGTCATAAAATCAACCTCTAAGATTAGAAAAAATAAGGGGTAAAAGTGAAGTAGTAGAATTTTATACTCTCGTACCAATCCATCGTTTAATGACTTTAAACCGTTAAAGTACTTTCCATGTTGGGTTCCTGAAAAAAGATACAAGCTGTAACAAGCTCCTATAAAAGAAAACGCCATCAAGAAAAATATTGTATAAAAATTAAAACTTAGAATTCTTCCTAAAAGGCCAACTTCGCCTACCAGGTTTAACACAACTGGGGCAGCTATATTGCCAATGCAAAATATAAATCATCAAAAAGCTATTCTTGGTATAATTTCTATTAGACCTTTATTAATTATTAAACTACGAGATCTTCTACGCTCATAAATAACTCCTGATAAAAAGAAAAGAGCCGAAGAACATAGACCATGCGCTATACAAGTATATAAACAGGATCTATAACCTCAAAGACCCCATCTTCCTAAGCCCCCTAGTGCTAGACCCATGTGGCTTACTGAAGAGTAAGCAATCAAGGCTTTCAAATCGACCTGTCGTAAACAAATGAAACTAACTGCTAACCCCCCTAGTAATCCTAAGGAAACCAATAAACTTCTCAAATATATTGTTCCTCCTTCAAAAACTATTATGAAACGTATAATCCCATAACAACCTAATTTTAGAAGCACCCCGGCTAACATTATAGAACCTGAAACTGGAGCCTCTACATGTGCTTTGGGTAATCACAAATGTACGTAAAAAGCAGGTAACTTTACTAAAAAAGCAAAAATAGAAAAGAAAAATCAAAATCTAAATCAGCCACTAGTCTCTAAAAAACTCTTTAAAAAACAAAAATTATATCCTCCTATTAAAGACCCTGTATAAAGTACCGAAACTAATAAAGGTAGTGAAGCAAAGATAGTATAAAGCAAAAGATAAATTCCTGCTTGTAAACGTTCAGGCTGATATCCTCAACCTACAATTAATAAATAAATTGGAATTAAAGAACCTTCAAAAAAAATATAAAAAGACAAAAGATCACCAGTTCTAAAAGTAAGTAATAATAGAGTTAATATTAAAATTAAAACAAATGTAAATTTATTATAAAAATAGTTCATTATTTTATAGCTTTGTCTGGCAATTATTATCAAAATAATGATTCAATAAGTTAGTAAGATCAATGATCATGTTAGGATGTCCGATATAAAAAATGACATACTAATAAAATCTCTTCTATATATGAATATCCACATAATAGATCTAAAAACAAGAAATAGAAAAAAAATTATAAACTCCCCAAAGAAGGATATAACTATAAGGCCAATTAAAGGAATAAAGAATTTTAACATTTTAGAGAATTTAAAGAAGCCACATAATCTGAGCCATGTGAACGCACTATACCTACTATAATACCAACACCTAAACTTCCCTCACAGACGGAAGCAATTAAATAAATAAGTCCTGCATATATTTCTAAACCTATAATAAAAGTTACTATTATAAGCAATATAAAAATAGAAAGTACAATGTACTCCAAACTAATTAATATATTTATAAGATGCTTACGCTTAGAAATGTAAATTCAAAAACCTACAACAAATAAGAAAATGGGAATAACGAAAAAAATACTTATCACTCAGAAAAGCCTATTAGACATCTTAGATTTCCAAAACCTAAATTTTTATTAAACTATTCTCTGAAAAGTCTATGTAATTTATCCAAAATACCGGTCTTGTAAGCCGGAAAAAGGTCCTCCCCCCTCTTAGACTATGATAATAAATATAATCTTAATTTCGATTTTTTTTATAAATATAATTTTTATTTTTATATTCCATCCATTAGCTATAATTTTTGTTTTAATTATACAATGCTTATTCATTTCACTAATAGTAAATAGAATAACTCATTTTCCATGATTTTCCTACACACTAATCTTAGTATTTTTAGGAGGGATATTAATCTTGTTTATATATATGTCAAATATTGCATCTAATGAAATATTTAAACCGAATATAAAAATTATAATTCCTCTTTTAATTATCCCACTAATTTCCTTTATAATTATTAAACCCTCACAAGACTATTCTATAGAAAGAAAAATAGTTGATGAACAACAGTTTAGAAACTTAATAATCTTTAAACCTTTTTCACTTAGAATTATGCCCGTGACCTTATTAATAGCAGCCTACATTATCTTAACTTTGTTAACTGTAGTAAAAATTAGAAAAATAAGCCAAGGACCTTTACGAGTAATTTAATGTCAAAACCTATACGTAAAAGACACCCCTTAATTAGAATTATAAACGGAGCCGTGATTGACCTCCCTTCTCCTACTAACATCTCTTATATGTGAAATTTTGGATCCCTCTTAGGATTATGTTTGGGAATTCAAATTGTAACTGGTTTATTTTTAGCAATACACTTTGCTTCAGATATTAGAGTTGCATTCTCTTCTGTAGTACACATTATGCGGGATGTAAATAGTGGCTGATTAATCCGAACACTGCACGCTAATGGAGCTTCTTTCTTTTTCATCTGTATTTATCTTCACGTATCCCGAGGAATCTATTATGGCTCTTATAAAATATTTCATACATGAATAACAGGTATTGTTATTTTATTTTTAACTATGGCCGCAGCTTTTATTGGTTATGTACTACCCTGAGGACAAATATCTTTCTGAGGAGCGACAGTAATTACTAATTTATTTTCTGCAATCCCATACATTGGAACAGAATTAGTTCAATGAATATGAGGAGGATTTGCTGTAGATAACGCAACACTAACCCGTTTTTTCGCCTTACACTTTCTCGTGCCTTTTGCTATTTTAGCCATAGTAGTAATTCACTTACTATTTTTGCATCAGACTGGATCTAATAATCCTTTAGGAGTAAATAGTAACATGGATAAAATCCCCTTTCACCCATATTTTTCTTTTAAAGATTTATTCGGTTTTATAGTAATAATTATTGCTCTTCTTATAATTACTTTATGAAGTCCCTATCTTTTAGGAGATCCAGAAAATTTTATCCCTGCTAATCCTCTAGTAACTCCTGAACATATTAAACCCGAGTGGTATTACTTATTCGCTTATGCCATTCTTCGATCTATTCCAAATAAACTAGGAGGAGTTTTGGCTCTGGTTATATCTATTTTAATTTTAGCAATTCTTCCTTTATCGCAAAAAAGAAATTTTCGGTGTTTAACATTTTATCCTATTTCTAAGTTTCTTTTCTGATCTTATATTAGTACTGCTCTTTTATTAACTTGAATTGGAGGAATACCGGTAGAAGAACCTTACATTATTATCGGACAAACTCTGACGGTTGTCTACTTCTCATTTTTTATTACTTGTCCATTAGCTAATCTTCTGTGGGATAAAATTATACAAAAATAACTGTTTGACTGATTGGAAAGTAAATGTTTTGAAAGCATTGTATATAGGTTCGATTCCTGTAACAGTTTGTATATTTTTTAGAATTAAAAGAGGAAATACTTCCGTAATTAGATTTACAATCTAACGCCTGAATCTCAGCCACCTTTTAAATAAGTGATAGCCATAAGCATCTTTATCTTTGCAAGATAACATTTTTATTAAAATATATCACCATAAAATCTCTATAAAAACTTTTACCCCTATATACATGAATAAACAATGTAAAGTAAATGGTAAAATGCTTTTTCAAGCTAGTCTTATCAATTTATCATATCGATAACGGGGGAAAGTTCCACGTAGTCATAAAACCAAGGTAATGAAAATTCCAACTTTAAAGAAAAATAAAATGTTTAAAGATCCTCCAAGAAACAATATTGTTATAACTGTTCTTATTAAAATGATTATTCTATATTCACCTAGAAAAAGTAATGCAAAACCTCCTGCTCTGTACTCAACATTAAAACCTGAGACTAATTCAGACTCCCCCTCTGCAAAATCAAAGGGAGTACGATTCATTTCCGCCAAACATGACACAATTCAAACTAAAGATAATATAAAAAATATAAAAATTAAATAATAACTAGTTTGAAACTCAGTAAAATCTTCTAAACTGTACTCCCCCACTATAATAATGAAAGATATTAAAACCAATGCTAAACTAACCTCATAAGAAATTGTTTGAGCCACAGCTCGCAACCCTCCTAATAAAGCATATTTAGAATTAGAGGACCAACCAGCTACTATTAAAGGGTAAACCCCAAGTCTGATTACACATAAAAAGAAGAAAAACCCAAATTCGAAATCATAAAACCCTGTTCTATATGGCATTAAAACTCAAAGAAAAAGAGATATAAAAAATATGAAAACAGGAGAAAAGAAATATAAAGCATAATTAGAAACTCTAGACCAGGTTTGCTCTTTTCTAAAAAGTTTAATAGCATCAGAGAAAGGTTGTAAAATACCAAAAAATCCAACTTTATTAGGCCCTTTACGAATTTGAATATACCCAAGTACTTTACGTTCTAGTAAAGTTAAAAAGGCGACAGAAATTAATACACAGATCAATAATAAAACATAATAAATCATTAATAAAATTATAAATTAGGAAACTTTAATTCCTATATTTAGATTCTAAATCTAATACAATTATCTGCCAAATTTATATAAAAAATTTTACTAATATTCTTTATCTATAACTATTATAATTAATCAATCCTTTCGTACTAAACTAATTCTATTATACCAGAAGATAGAAACCAACCTGGCTCACGCCGGTCTGAACTCAGATCATGTAAAATATTATGGGTCGAACAGACCCTAAAATGTAGCTGCTGCACCACATCTAAATTTTAGTCCAACATCGAGGTCGCAAACCTTTTTGTCGATTAGAACTCTCAAAAAAGATTACGCTGTTATCCCTAAGGTAATTTTATCTTATTATCTTTTTTAAAGGATCAAGTTATTCATTTATCAAAGTTTTTATAAAAAAGAGTTTTTTTTATCTTAATGTCGCCCCAACAAATTACAGAATAAAATCAAATCGAATCAGATCTAATACAATATGATAGTTTACTATATAAAACTCTATAGGGTCTTCTCGTCTTTCAGGAATATTTTAGTTTTTTCACTAAAAAAATAAATTCGATATTTATAATAAAAAAAGAAGATTTCTCGTTTAGCCATTCATACCAGTCTCCAATTAAAAGACTAATGATTATGCTACCTTAGCACAGTCAAAATACTGCGGCTCTTTAATTTTCAGTGAGCAGGCTTTACCTCCTATTCTAAGAGGAAATGTTTTTGTTAAACATTCGGAAATCGTTTTTGCCGAGTTCTTTTATTATATACATTCCTAAGTAAAATATAGGAAAACTTAAATATTTTCCATAAGAAAATTATCTACTAATATTATCATATTTTCTTTTTTTTTATTGTTAAAAAATAACTTCATAAAGAACTAAAAACAAATAAATCGTTAACTTAAATTTCTAACTTATAACACTTTCTTATGGCTAATTCTGGGCCTATATAAAAAACAAAGATGTGCGTATGTTTTATATTTTTATTCTAGAGCTCATCCCCTAAAATATAAGAGTAAATAATTTATCAATCTTTTAGTAAGATAGATAACTAATCACCCTAAACTAAATTTATTTTTGAAGTTACTAGATATTAATAAAATCGTTTAATGTTTCACCCCTATATAAATTTATTTGATCTTGTTGACACAAAAACCAACTAATTTATATAGATCTTTTTATTTTCGAGATAAAATATTTTAAATTTATAATTTAATAATCGCTGATACAAAAGTTACCTTTATTAAAATGTACTTTTCTATTATAAAATATTTCAAATTTTTCATAATTTCCTTCACAGTACTTGTTTTCTATCGCTAAAAATGAATTTCATAAATTTTACTAATCTAAATTATATTTCTAATATCATTTATTATTCTAACGATTTTAATTAATTAAGGACCTTGAATAAATTTCAAGTATCTTTTCAGTGTAAATGAAATGCTTAATAGCTTGTCCCCATTCAAGTACAATTTCCATTACACTTACCTTGTTACGACTTATCTCTTTTAAAAAAGAGAGCGACGGGCGGTGTGTACACAAGTTAGTGCTCTCGTCAAGTTTGCTAAAACTTTACAATTAAATCCACCTTCAAATAATTTTTAATATTATTGTTCGTTTTTTTCTTTAAATTGTAACCCACCTCTAACTTTATTATAAGCTGCACCTTTACTTGAAGTCAATGATTATTATCATTATGGAAAGTTTTCTATTAAAACTGACTGACAACAGCGGTATACAAACTGATTACAAAATAAAGTAGGGCCTTTCGTGGCTCATCGTTTACAGGGCAGGCTCCTCTAAATGGGCTATCTTGCCGCCAAATCCGCTAAATTTCTTTATTAATACTGTTCCAGAGCCTATTAACGGAAGTAACAGGGTATCTAATCCTGGTCCAAAAATTTCCGATTAAAAAGTTTACGACCTTTATCATTTCCTTTCATTAAAATTCTACTTAATAATAAAATTAAAGTCTAAATATAAAGTAAAACAAAGCTCTGTAGATAAAATTTTAACTTAAAGCATACGTATAACCGCGGCTGCTGGCACGCTATTTTCCGCTTTTAAGCGATTTCCTAGATATAATTTTTATCTTAAATCTAATATTTTCTACTGAGAATTACTTAATAAAAATTTATTTATTCATTTTATCACACTTAAATTTACATGTAGAACAATTGCTTAGCTAAAATTACAACGCGGACCTAAACGATCTCTTTGATATTTTTTGCAAACCACAAAAAAATTTTTTTATGATCTAATTAATTAATTTTTTTCAGTTACATTTACAAAATAAAAATTAAAGTGCAACCAAAAAAAAGACAAAATATTCAATTACTTTCTAAAAATTAATTTGTAGATGAAAAAAAAAAAAAAATGAAAAAAGAAAAAAAAATAATGACCCTGAAATAACATAATAATAGAAGGGCAAGTAAATCTAAAGACAGCTTGTAAATTGACGGTTTCTGTTGGCATAGTTTTTAATGTATGATAATACTTTTTTTTTGTTAATTACTACATAAAGCATTCAACTCCTCACATAAAAGTATAACTTATCTCTAAATTAAAAGTTTAATGCTTTAAATTAAGCTACTATGTGAAATTCAAAGACCTAAAATATTTGATATAGGGATATAACATGCTAGTATTAAAATAGCTCAAGTTTAGAGTTTTGCATTGAAGCTGCAAAGGTGACCTAGGTCTTTTAATAGCACATTTAGTAGAAAGAAAATGTTACAAATATTGCAATACTCAAAGTTAGCAGCTTTAAGGATTTCATCTTCTATCTCAGGAAAAAGATTTTCTTCTCATCAACGAAAATGAAGTGTGTTTAATACACCACTAAGATTAAAGTAGGGTGTATATAACACCTTCTTCTGATTGCAGGTCAAATATTTCTTAAAACTTCTACTTTCTTAATTAAAGTATACACTTATCTAATCATTAACAGTGATTTTGCTTATCTTAGCTATAACTAAAGAATAAAGGTTAAATAACCAAAGACCGGGTCGAAACCGATAGCAAACTTCGCTTTTTATTCAAGTAATTCAATCTAATGTACTTTCTTTTCACTCATAATATAGCCCTGCTGTAACTACGACTAAAAATGACCCCCCAATAAAAATTCATACCAGAGGAGGGACAGAATTTCTAATTAAACCTAAAGGTAAAAGGATAGAAATCTCAATATCAAAAATTAAGAAAACAATAGCAATAAGAAAAAATCGAATGGAAAATGGAATACGAGAAGAATTTTTTGGGTCGAAACCACACTCAAAGGGAGAAGTTTTTTCTCGATCCAAAATTGTTTTCTTAGAAAAAATTGTAGATAATAAAATAAGAGCTGAGCTAATTAACACAGAAATACAAAATCTAATAAATAAAATTTTAATTACTTAATCCACCAATAGGACCTAAAGATTGGAAGTCTATAATACTTTTTATACTAATTAAGTTAATTTAAATATTTATACTATTTCAAATTATCCTCCTCATCAATAAATAGAAACATATAAAAAAAGTCACACTACATCAACAAAATGTCAATATCAAGCCGCTGCTTCAAAACCAAAATGATGAGAAGCAGAAAAATGAAAATTAATTATTCGGTACAAACAAATTACTAAGAAAGTAGTTCCAATAATTACATGTAATCCATGAAATCCAGTAGCCACAAAAAAAGTAGAACCATAAACAGCCTCAGAGATAGAAAAGGGAGCCTCAATATACTCGTACGCCTGGATTATAGTAAAGTATAAACCTAGAATAATTGTAATAGCAAGAGCTTGGACAGATTGTGTATGGTTACCATTTATTAAAGCATGGTGAGATCAAGTAATTGTAACCCCTGAAGCTAATAAGATGGCAGTATTAAGTAAAGGAACCTGGAAAGGATTGAAAGGAACAATTCCTACAGGAGGTCATTGAGTACCAATTTCTACAGAAGGAGCCAAACTAGCGTGAAAAAAAGCTCAGAAAAAAGAAACAAAGAAGAATACTTCAGACACAATAAAGAGAATTATTCCCCATCGTAAATTTAAAATCACAGTAGAATTATGTAAACCTTGGAGTGTTCCTTCTCGTGAAATATCTCGTCACCATTGATAAGAAGAAATAATAAGAATAGAAAGCCCTAAAAGTAAAATACTTATAGAACTATAATGAAATCAATAAGAGAGTCCCGTAGTTATAGAAAGAGCTCCAATAGAAGCAGTTAAAGGTCAAGGTCTTATATCTACTAAATGGAAAGGGTGGTGAGAATGAGTTGTCATTAAATTATACTTCTCTAGCATATAGTGTAGATAATGTGGCAAAAACATAAGCCTGAATTAAAGCTACCGCCGCTTCTAAAGTCATTAGAGCAAACTGTGCCAATGTTACCCCGATAATAATTAAAAGACTATTATTCACTATTCTTTCTCCTAAAAGAATTAATAAGAGATGCCCAGCGGTTAAATTAGCCGCTAGTCGAACTGAAAGAGTAATAGGTCGAATAATATTTCTAATAGTCTCAATTAATACTATAAAAGGCATTAATACAATAGGAGTTCCTAAAGGGACCAAATGTGCAAATATGTGTTTTGTGTTATTTAATCATCCGTATATTATAAAAATCATTCAAATAGTTAAAGCCATAGATAAAGTTATGGCAATATGAGCTGTTCTGGTAAAAGTATAAGGTATTAAACCAAAAATATTGTTAATTAAAATAAAAAGAAATAAAACATTAAATAAGATAATATTTTTGTAGCTCTTAAATAAGGGGATAAATTCTTTAGTAATATAAGAAGTTAATTCGGAATAAATAAATCCAGATTTAGACGCTGACAATCAATAAATAGGAAAAAAAACAATCAAGAACATAAATGTTCTTAACCAATTTAACTGAAAAGAAAATGTAGAAGATATAGGATCAAAAGAAGAAAATAGATTAGTTATCATAATCACTTTTTACTTAAAGATTCCTTAAATATTTTATCAGAATCTGGAATTAGAGGAGAATTATTAAAATAAATTATTCTCAAAAGAATTAATAAACAAGAAAATGTTATAATCATAATAAATGCTCATATAATAGGAGATATGTGAGGAATAGAAAAATGTCAAGAAGACTACTTTAGCATGACAAGCTAATATTATAAATTAACTAATTTTTCTTATTCGTAATTATTAATTCAATTTAAAAATGAATTTATAGAAATTCTTTCAACAACAATTGGTATAAAACTATGATTAGCCCCACAAATTTCAGAACACTGTCCAAAAAATAAACCAGGACGATTAATTAAAAAGGTAAGTTGATTTAAACGTCCCGGAACCGCATCCGCTTTCACTCTTAAAGAAGGAACTGTTCATGAGTGAATAACATCAGTAGAAGAAACTAAAATTCGAATATAAGTGTTTCTAGGAACTACTATACGATTATCTACCTCAATTAAACGAAATTGATTTTCGTTTAAATCTTTTGAAGGAATTATATAAGAGTCGAATTCTACATCTAGAAAATCTGAATATTCATAAGATCAATATCACTGATGGCCTATTGACTTAATGGTTAATGAAGGATTATCATATTCATCTAAAAGATATAAAAGGTGTAGAGAAGGGAGAGCAATGAAGATAAGAAGAAGCGCCGGAGCCACCGTTCAAATAATTTCAATTAAGTGTCCCTCTAGCAAAAATCGATCAATAAATTTATTAGTAAATATAGTTATAATAATATAACCTACTAAGGTAGTCACTAATGTTAATACAAGTATCGTATGATCGTGGAATATAATCAATTCTTCTATTAAAGGTGAAGCACTATCTTGGAAGTTTAACTGAGATCAAGTTGACATTATTCTGAAAAAAGGACTTAAACCTTTATATATAGATCTTAAATCTATTGCACTAATCTGCCACATCAGAAATTTTATCGAATAGTAAACTGAGGAAGCTCATCATAACTATGGTAATGAGGAGGAGTTGTATGAATTCATTCTAGATTTGAAGATAAGTTTTGACTAAAAATTGTTGGACGTTGGGATACCATAGCTTCTCAAACAATAAAAACAAATCCTAAAGTTCTAATGAAAGATAAAGTAGATCCAATAGAAGAAACCACGTTTCAAGCTGTATATGCGTCAGGATAATCCGAATAACGACGGGGTATACCTGCTAAACCTAAGAAATGTTGAGGAAAAAAAGTTACATTAACCCCCAAAAATATAGCTGCAAAATGAATTTTTAGCCATTTTGGTTTTATTGTAATCCCAGTTAGTAAAGGAAATCAATACACCGCTCCTGCCATGATTCCAAAAACAGCCCCCATAGATAGTACATAATGAAAATGAGCTACTACATAGTAAGTATCATGTAGAACAATGTCAAGCGAAGAATTAGCCAGTACCACACCTGTTACCCCTCCTACTGTAAATAGAAATAAAAACCCTAAAGCTCATAGTAGTGGAGGGCTATAAGAAAATTGAGTTCCGTGAAGTGTTCCTAATCATCTAAAAACTTTAATTCCTGTAGGAACTGCAATAATTATTGTAGCAGAAGTAAAATATGCTCGAGTATCTACATCTATTCCAACAGTGAACATATGGTGAGCTCAGACCACAAAACCCAAAATACCAATAGCGATAATAGCATAAATCATTCCTAGTGTTCCAAAAGACTCTTTTTTCCCACTTTCTCTTGCCACAATATGAGAAATTATACCAAATGCAGGTAAAATCAAAATGTAAACTTCAGGATGGCCAAAAAATCAAAATAGATGCTGATAAAGAATAGGATCTCCTCCTCCTGTTGGGTCGAAGAAGGAAGTATTTAAATTACGATCAGTTAAAAGCATAGTAATTGCCCCAGCTAAAACTGGTAAAGATAATAGTAGTAAAATTACTGTCACAAAAACTCTTCAAACAAAAAGAGGAATTCGATCAAAGGTTAAAGTTTCAGCACGCATATTGATCACAGTAGATATAAAATTAATCGCCCCAAGAATAGAAGAAGCCCCAGCTAGATGAAGAGAAAAAATGGATAAATCTACGGAAGCCCCTGAATGAGCAATATTACTAGACAAAGGAGGATAAACTGTTCAACCAGTACCAGCCCCAGCTTCTACTAGTGAACCTCTAATAAGAAGCATTAAGGCAGGAGGTAGAAGTCAAAAACTTATATTATTTAATCGAGGAAAAGCTATATCAGGAGCTCCTAATATTAAAGGTAATAATCAATTACCAAAACCCCCAATTATAATAGGTATTACTATAAAAAAAATTATAATAAATGCATGAGCGGTTACAATTACATTATAAATTTGATCATCCCCAATTAATCTTCCAGGTTGACCTAGTTCTGCTCGAATTAGTATACTTAAAGCAGTACCCACTATAGCGGATCATGCCCCAAAAATTAAATATAAAGTTCCAATATCTTTATGATTTGTTGAAAATAGTCATTGTCGCGATGAAAACATAAT